GATCACGGGTCTATCACCCTATTAACCAGTCACGGGAGATTTCCATGCATTTGGTATCTTTTATCTCTGGTCTGCACGCAACCCCATTGCAGAATGCTGACTCCCACCACATCTCGTCCTGTATGCGCCTGTCTTTGATTCCTAGTACATGCAGTTGTTGATCGCACCTACGTTCAATATTCTAGCTCCACGCGAACCTCAGCAAGGTGTTATTTAATTCATGCTTGTAGGACATACTAATAACTATTCTAGCCAATATCACCCACACCACACCACTAACCACCACCGTGTCTTATCAAACCCCCCCACCCCCATCTCCGACCTTCATCCAAACCCACTCTTGCCAAACCCCAAAAACAAAAGTTTTAACATATCCGGTCAGAGCCCATATTTTCATCTTTTGGGTGTACACAACTCCAACTGCCATCCCCTCAACTAACAAACATTTACTTCATCAAACACCCTCTACACCGACCCGCGGCAGACCCCTCTCATACAACCCGAAAGAAACCACCTCGCAATTGTACTGACACCTCTGTTTATGTAGCTTAAACCCACCCAAAGCAAGACACTGAAAATGCCTAGATGGGTTTGCACACCCCATAAACAAATAGGCTTGGTCCTGGCCTTTCTATTAGCTCTTAGCAGGATTACACATGCAAGCATCCTCGCTCCGGTGAAGACGCCCTATAAATCATCATGACCAATAGGAGCAAGCATCAAGCACGCGCACGCAGCTCAAAACGCTTTGCCTAGCCACACCCCCACGGGAGACAGCAGTGACAAGTATTTAGCAATAAACGAAAGTTCAACTAAGCCATGCTATATTTAGGGTTGGTCAATTTCGTGCCAGCCACCGCGGTTACACGATTAACCCTAGCTAATAGGAACCGGCGTAGAGGGTGTTTAAGATCTGACATAATAAAGCTAAACTCCATCTAAACTGTAAAACTCTAGCTGATGTAAAATAAACTACGAAAGTGGCTTTAAAGCTTCTGAACACACAATAGCCAGGACCCAAACTGGGATTAGACACCCTACTATGCTTGGCCCTAAACCTCAGTAGTTAGATAACAAAACTACTCGCCAGAATACTACGAGCTACAGCTTAAAACTCAAAGGACTTGACGGTGCTTTACACCCCCTAGAGGAGCCTGTTCCGTAATCGATAAACCCCGATCCACCCCACCCTCTCTTGCTCAGCCTATATACCGCCATCTTCAGCAAACCCTAATGAAGGTCACAAAGTGAGCGCAAACGCCGTCACCGCGAATACGTTAGGTCAAGGTGTAGCCTATGAGATGGTAAAAAATGGGCTACATTTTCTACCTCAGAAAATTCCACGAAAACCCTTATGAAATTTAAGGGCCCAAGGAGGATTTAGCAGTAAATTAAGAATAGAGTGCTTAATTGAACCAGGCCATAAAGCGCGCACACACCGCCCGTCACTCCTCTCAAATATATTTAAGGAACATCCTAACTAAACGCCCTAATATTTATATAGAGAGGATAAGTCGTAACATGGTAAGCGTACTGGAAGGTGCGCTTGGATAAATCAAGGTATAGCTTAATATAAAGCACCTGGCTTACACCCAGAAAATCTCAATACCACTTGATTGCCTTGAGCCAACACTAGCCCTAAGCATAACCAACACTAATACCAAACCAACATGCACTAAACCATTCACCTACACAAAGTATAGGCGATAGAAATTTTAATCTGGCGCTATAGACACAGTACCGTAAGGGAAAGATAAAACCCACCCAAGCACAAAACAGCAAGGACTAACTCCTGTACCTTTCGCATAATGAATTAGCTAGAAACAATTTCACAAAGAGGACTACAAGCCAAATTCCCCGAAACCAGACGAGCTACCCAAAAACAGCTAAAAGAGCGCACCCATCTATGTGGCAAAATAGTGGGAAGATTTCTGGGTAGAGGTGACAAGCCTACCGAGCCTGGTGATAGCTGGTTATCCAAGACAGAATCTTAGTTCAACCTTAAGCTTACCTACAGAACCACCTAATCCCCCTGTAAGCTTAATTGCTAGTCTAAAGAGGGACAGCTCTTTAGACACTAGGAAAAAACCTTGTAGAGAGAGTAAAACCCTCAACTACCATAGTTGGCTTAAAAGCAGCCATCAATTAAGAAAGCGTTCAAGCTCAACACTAACCACCCCAAAAATACCAAACACATAACTGAACTCCTCACACCACATTGGATTAATCTATCACCATATAGAAGCAATAATGCTAGTATAAGTAACATGAATATTTTCTCCACTGCATAAGCCCAAATCGGATCGAAAACCTCACCGATACCTAACAGCCAGGCATAGCAAGCACAAACAAGCCCATGCTACCTTCACTGTTAACCCAACACAGGCATGCCTCAAGGAAAGGTTAAAAAAAGTAAAAGGAACTCGGCAAACTTAAACCCCGCCTGTTTACCAAAAACATCACCTCTAGCATTACTAGTATTAGAGGCACTGCCTGCCCAGTGACACACGTTTAACGGCCGCGGTACCCTGACCGTGCAAAGGTAGCATAATCACTTGTTCTTTAAATGGGGACTCGCATGAAAGGCACCACGAGGGTTTAACTGTCTCTTACTTTTAACCAGTGAAATTGACCTGCCCGCGAAGAGGCGGGCATAAAATAATAAGACGAGAAGACCCTATGGAGCTTTAATCTATTAATGCAACCAAAAACTACACAAACCCACGGACCTTTAAACTACCGACACCTGCATTAAAAATTTTGGTTGGGGCGACCTCGGAGCACAACAAAACCTCCGAATAACACATGCTAAGACCACACAAGTCGAAGCGAACTAACACTTACAATTGATCCAATAATTTGATCAACGGAACAAGTTACCCTAGGGATAACAGCGCAATTCTATTCTAGAGTCCATATCGACAATAGAGCTTACGACCTCGATGTTGGATCAGGACATCCTAATGGTGCAGCAGCTATCAAGGGTTCGTTTGTTCAACGATTAAAGTCCTACGTGATCTGAGTTCAGACCGGAGCAATCCAGGTCGGTTTCTATCTATTGCACATTTCTCCCTGTACGAAAGGACAAGAGAAATAAGGCCCACTTCACAAAGCGCCTTCACCACATAGATGACTTAATCTTAATCTAGCAAAATACCACACATTCCACCCGAAAACAGGGTTTGTTAAGATGGCAGAGCCCGGTAATTGCATAAAACTTAAAACTTTATAACCAGAGGTTCAATCCCTCTTCTTAACACCATGACCACGATAAACCTCCTACTTATAATTATACCTACATTAGCCGCCATAGCATTCCTCACACTCGTTGAACGAAAATTACTAGGCCACATGCAACTACGAAAAGGACCCAATATTGTAGGTCCATGTGGACTATTACAACCCTTCGCTGATGCCATAAAACTCTTCACTAAAGAACCCCTAAAACCCGCAACATCCACCACGATCCTCTACACCGTCGCACCCGCCCTAGCCTTCTTCATTGCCCTCCTCCTATGAACCCCCCTCCCCATACCCAACGCTCTAATCAACTTCAACCTAGGACTCCTATTCACCCTGGCCATACTCAGCCTAATTGTCTACTCCATCCTATGATCAGGATGAGCATCAAACTCAAACTACGCTCTAATCGGAGCCCTGCGAGCCGTCGCCCAAACAATTTCATATGAAGTTACTCTTACTATTATCCTCCTATCAGTCCTACTAATAAGCGGCTCATTTAACCTCTACATACTCATCACAACACAAGAACATCTGTGACTCCTCCTACCATCATGACCCCTAGCCATAATATGATTCACCTCCACACTAGCAGAAACAAACCGAACCCCCTTTGACCTTATAGAAGGCGAATCAGAATTAGTATCAGGCTTCAACATTGAATACGCCGCAGGTCCATTCGCCCTATTCTTCATAGCCGAATACACAAACATCATCATAATAAACGCCCTAACAACCACAATCTTCCTAGGCACATCCCACCCCATCCACTCACCAGAACTATTCACAACATGCTTCGCCACCAAAACACTCTTCCTAACCTCCCTATTCCTATGAATCCGGGCAGCATACCCCCGATTCCGTTACGACCAACTTATACACCTACTATGAAAAAATTTCCTCCCCCTCACACTAGCACTACTCATATGATTCACCTCAACACCCATCGCAATCTCCAGCATTCCCCCCCAAACCTAGAAATATGTCTGACTAAAGAGTTACTTTGATGGAGTAAATAATAGAGGTTCCAACCCTCTTATTTCTAGGACTATAGGCATCGAACCTACCCCTGAGAATCCAAACTTCTCCGTGCTACCCCACACACCCTATCCTAAAGTAAGGTCAGCTAAACAAGCTATCGGGCCCATACCCCGAAAATGTTGGTCATATCCTTCCCGTACTAATTAACCCACTAGCCCAACCCATTATCTATACCACAATAACCACAGGCACACTTATCACAACACTAAGCTCACACTGATTTCTCGCCTGAGCAGGTCTAGAAATAAACATACTAGCCTTCATTCCAATCTTAATAAAAAAAACAAGCCTCCGCTCTACAGAAGCTGCTACCAAATACTTCCTGATACAATCTACCGCATCCATAATCCTCATAATAGCAATCATCTCCAACAACCTGCTATCAGGATGCTGAACAACAACGAACTACATCAGCCAACTCCCATCCCTAATAATAATAACCGCCCTCGCCATAAAACTAGGAATAGCCCCCTTCCACTTCTGAATTCCAGAAGTCACCCAAGGAACACCCCTAACCTCCGGTCTACTCCTTCTTACATGACAAAAACTAGCCCCCATCTCAATCATGTACCAAATTCACCCATCAATCAACACCCACATCCTCCTAACCCTCTCCACCTTATCCATTGCAGTAGGCAGTTGAGGGGGTCTAAACCAAACACAATTACGCAAAATCCTAGGGTACTCTTCAATCACACATATAGGTTGAATGATGATAACACTAGTATACAACCCAACAACTACAATTCTTTATTTAACTATATATATTATCCTAACAACTACCATATTCCTGACTCTTAACTTAAACTCAAGCACCACAACCCTTATACTATCCCGCACCTGAAACAAATCAACCCACCTGGCACCACTAATAGCACCCATTCTCATATCTCTAGGAGGCCTACCCCCCCTAACCGGTTTCCTACCTAAATGAATTATCATCCAAGAACTCACAATGAACAACAACTTCCTCATCCCCTCCATTATAACTATCATAACCCTACTTAACCTATACTTTTATATACGCCTAATCTACACCACCTCCCTAACACTATTCCCCACATCCAACAACACAAAGATAACATGACAACTCGAAAACACAAAACCCACACTCCTTATCCCCCCACTCATCATCATCTCTACTCTCCTACTACCAATCTCCCCCCTACTCTTAACCTTCCACTAGAAATTTAGGTTAAACAAGACCAAGAGCCTTCAAAGCCCTTAGTAAGTAGAAACACTTAATTTCTGAAATACATAAGGACTGCAAACACCTACTCTGCATCAATTGAACGCAAATCAACCACTTTAATTAAGCTAAGCCCTTACTAGATCAATGGGACTCGAACCCACAAAAACTTAGTTAACAGCTAAGCACCCTAACCGACTGGCTTTGACCCACTTCTCCCGCCGCAGGAAAAAAAAGGCGGGAGAAGCCCCGGCAGAAACTCTAAGACTGCTCCTTTGAATTTGCAATTCAACATGAAAATCACCTCGGAGCTGGTAAAAGAGGGACTAACCCCCATCTTTAGGTTTACAGCCTAATACTTACTCAGCCATTTTACCACTTATGCTCATCAATCGCTGACTCTTTTCAACAAATCACAAAGACATTGGAACCCTATATTTACTATTTGGTGCATGAGCTGGAATCATAGGCACTGCCCTAAGCCTCCTTATTCGAGCTGAACTAGGCCAACCCGGCAGCCTACTAGGCAACGACCACATCTATAACGTTATTGTAACGGCCCATGCATTTGTTATAATCTTCTTTACAGTCATACCCATTATAATTGGAGGGTTCGGGAACTGACTAGTGCCCCTAATAATCGGCGCTCCCGACATAGCATTTCCCCGTCTGAACAATATGAGCTTCTGACTCCTCCCCCCTTCTTTCCTGCTACTAATAGCATCCGCCGTGGTAGAAGCTGGCGCCGGAACAGGCTGAACAGTATATCCCCCCCTGGCAGGAAACTTCTCCCACCCAGGGGCTTCTGTAGACTTAGTCATCTTCTCTCTCCACCTAGCAGGTATTTCCTCTATCTTAGGGGCTATCAACTTCATTACCACCATCATCAACATAAAACCCCCCGCAGTATCCCAATACCAAACCCCTTTATTTGTCTGATCAATCTTAATCACAGCAATCCTCCTACTCCTCTCTCTACCAGTCCTAGCCGCTGGCATTACCATGCTACTAACAGATCGCAACCTCAATACTACTTTCTTTGACCCTGTTGGAGGGGGAGATCCTATCCTATATCAACACCTATTTTGATTCTTTGGTCATCCCGAAGTCTACATCCTTATTCTTCCCGGCTTCGGGATAATCTCTCACATTGTAGCCTACTACTCTGGAAAAAAAGAACCATTTGGGTATATGGGCATAGTTTGGGCCATAATATCAATTGGGTTCTTAGGTTTTATTGTATGAGCCCACCACATGTTTACAGTCGGCATAGACGTAGACACACGAGCCTATTTCACTTCCGCCACTATAATCATTGCAATTCCCACCGGTGTGAAAGTTTTTAGCTGACTTGCTACACTTCATGGGGGCAACATTAAATGGTCCCCAGCAATACTTTGAGCCCTAGGCTTTATCTTCCTATTTACTGTAGGCGGTCTAACCGGCATCATCTTGGCAAACTCATCCCTAGATATCGTACTACACGATACATACTACGTTGTCGCCCACTTTCATTATGTTCTGTCAATGGGGGCTGTGTTCGCCATTATAGGGGGCTTTATACACTGATTTCCTCTATTCTCAGGCTACACACTGAACCAAACCTGTGCCAAAGCCCACTTCATCATTATATTCGTGGGCGTAAATTTAACCTTCTTTCCACAGCACTTCCTTGGCCTGTCCGGAATACCCCGACGCTACTCTGATTATCCCGATGCCTACACCACATGAAATACCCTATCATCTATAGGCTCCTTCATCTCACTAGTAGCAGTAATTTTAATAATCTACATAATCTGAGAAGCCTTTGCTTCAAAACGCAAAGTACTATTAATTGAACAACCCCTTACCAACCTAGAATGACTAAATGGCTGCCCCCCGCCCTATCACACATTCGAAGAGCCAGCCTACATTAAACTAGTTGAAAAAGGAGGGAGTCGAACCCCCTAAAACTGGTTTCAAGCCAGCCCCATAGCCCCTATAACTTTTTCAACAAGGTATTAGAAAAGTCATTTCATAGCTTTGTCAAAGCTAAATCATAGGCCAAACCCTATATATCTTACATGGCCCACCCAGTTCAACTAAGCCTGCAAGACGCCACATCTCCTGTTATAGAGGAACTAATTACTTTCCATGACCATGCTTTTATAGCCATATCTCTTATCAGCTTTCTAGTGTTATATGCCCTGCTCTCAACACTCACAACAAAACTAACCAATACTAGCATCACAGACGCCCAAGAAATAGAGACTATCTGAACTATCTTACCCGCAATTATCTTAATCCTAATTGCTCTTCCATCCCTACGCATCCTATACCTAACAGATGAAGTCAACGACCCATCCTTCACCATCAAATCAATCGGACACCAGTGATACTGAACCTACGAATACACAGACTACGGGGGCCTAATTTTCAACTCCTACATACTACCCCCGCTATTCCTAAACCCAGGGGACCTCCGACTCCTAGAAGTTGACAATCGAGTAGTCCTTCCAATTGAAGCTCCTGTGCGTATAATAATTACATCTCAAGACGTCTTACACTCATGAACTATCCCCACACTAGGCCTAAAAACAGACGCCGTACCTGGACGTCTAAATCAAACCATTTTCACGGCCACACGACCAGGCGTCTATTACGGACAATGCTCAGAGATCTGTGGCGCAAACCATAGCTTCATACCAATTGTTGCAGAACTAATTCCACTAAAAATCTTTGAAATAGGACCTGTAATTACTCTGTAAACAACCCTGCCCACTCTCTTCCCCCCTAACACTCCTCTCCCACCCCATAAACTCTCAAAACACTCTACAAACTCGCTGTATAGCTATCCTAGCATTAACCTTTTAAGTTAAAGACGGGGACACACCCCTACAGTGAAATGCCCCAGTTAGACACATCGACATGATTCACCACTATTATAACGATGCTTCCTACACTATATCTTATCACACAGCTAAAACTACTAAACACGAATCACTACCAACCACCCCTTACAAAAAACCCCACCCCTCAATCCCACAACATCCGCTGACAACCAAAATGAACGAAAACTTGTTTACCCCTTTCTCAACCCCAACAATTTTAAACCAACCCGCTACAATCCCCATTATCCTATTCCCCACCCTATTAATCTTAACCCCCAAACACCCCATTAATAATCGACTAGCTACCATTCAACAAGACCTGACTCAATTCACCCTAAAACAAATAATAATAACCCACAACGCTAAAGGACAAACCTGATCCTTAATACTAATATCCCTAATCACCTTTATTGCTATAACAAACCTCCTAGGACTTATGCCCTACTCGTTCACACCAACCACCCAACTTTCCATAAACCTAGCTATAGCAATCCCTCTATGAGCAGGCACAGTAGTAATGGGGCTTCGCTTTAAAACCAAAAACTCCCTAGCCCACCTCCTACCACAAGGCACACCCACACCTCTCATTCCCATATTAGTAGCAATCGAAACTATCAGCCTACTTATTCAACCAGTAGCTCTGGCCGTACGATTAACCGCAAACATCACAGCCGGCCATCTGCTAATACACCTAATCGGAAACGCTGTACTAGCACTATCAACCACCAACCTCTCCATAACTCTGCTAACCTCCACACTTCTGGTATTACTAACCACTCTAGAAATTGCAGTAGCCCTAATTCAAGCCTACGTCTTCGCACTCTTAGTTAGCCTTTATCTACATAACAACACTTAATGACCCACCAGACCCACGCTTATCACATAGTTAAACCCAGTCCCTGGCCACTGACAGGAGCTCTATCAGCCTTCTTAATAACATCTGGCTTAGTCATGTGATTTCACTTCTATTCTACCACCCTACTAATACTAGGCCTACTAACCAATACACTAACCTTATATCAATGATGACGTGACATTGTACGAGAAAGCACATACCAAGGCCACCACACAACACCCGTCCAAAAAAGCCTTCGATACGGAATAACACTATTCATCATCTCAGAAGTATTCTTCTTTATCGGCTTCTTCTGAGCATTTTACCATTCAAGCCTTGCCCCAACACCCTGCTTAGGGGGCCATTGACCACCAACAGGCATCACCCCTCTAAACCCCATAGAAGTACCCCTCCTAAACACTTCTGTATTACTTGCATCCGGAGTTACAATCACCTGAGCTCATCATAGCCTCATAAACAACGATCGAAAACAAACAATCCAAGCTCTACTCATCACAATCCTACTCGGCACCTATTTCACCCTACTACAAATCTCAGAATACTTTGAAGCACCCTTCACCATCTCCGATGGCATCTACGGTTCAACATTCTTCATAACCACAGGCTTCCACGGACTCCATGTTATTATCGGATCCACATTCCTCTTTATCTGCCTCATCCGCCAACTACTACACCACTTCACATCGAACCATCACTTCGGCTTCGAGGCTGCCGCTTGATATTGACACTTCGTAGATGTTGTCTGACTACTCCTCTATATCTCTGTCTATTGATGAGGATCCTACTCTTTTAGTATAACAAGTACAATTGACTTCCAATCAATCAGTTTTGACAATATTCAAAAGAGAGTAATTAATCTAGTGCTAGCCTTAACAATCAACACCCTATTAACCTCGCTACTGATAATTATCATATTCTGGCTACCCCAACTCAACCCCTATACAGAAAAAACCAGCCCTTACGAATGCGGATTTGATCCCCTAAACCCTGCTCGCATCCCATTCTCAATAAAATTCTTCCTAGTTGCCATCACTTTCCTACTATTTGACCTAGAAATCGCCCTACTACTATCCCTACCATGAGCCATCCAAACAACAAACCTCCCAATAATAATCAAATCGACCATCGCCTTTATTATTATCCTAATTCTCAGTCTAACCTATGAATGAACCCAAAAAGGACTAGACTGAGCCGAATTGGTAAGTAGTTTAAATAAAATAAATGATTTCGACTCATTAGATTATGATAACCATACTAACCAAATGACCTTTACCTACATAAACATTATACTAGCATTCACTATCTCTCTTCTAGGCATACTAACCTACCGCTCACACCTAGTAGCCTCTCTCCTCTGCCTAGAAGGAATAATGATATCGCTCTTCATCATAGCTGCCCTTATTGCCTCAAACACACACTTCCCCCTAATCAACATTATACCCATCATCTTATTAGTATTTGCCGCCTGCGAGACAGCAGTAGGTCTTGCCTTACTAATCTCAATCTCCAATACATACGGACTAGATTATGTTCACAACCTAAACCTGCTTCAATGCTAAAAATAATTATCCCCACAACCATGCTACTACCCATAACATGACTTTCCAAAAATAATACAATTTGAATCAACTTAACTATACATAGCTTAACTATCAGCCTCATTCCTTTACTATTCTTCAACCAAACCAACACCAACCTCCTCAATCACTCAACCTACCTATCCTCCGACCCACTAACAACACCCCTCCTAACACTAACTATCTGACTTCTACCCCTCATGATTATAGCAAGCCAGTACCACCTATGCAATGAACCCCCCTCACAAAAGAAACTTTTCCTCTTTATAACAATCCTCCTACAAATCACCCTAATCCTGACATTCATGGCCACAGAACTAATTATATTTTACATTCTATTTGAAACCACCCTCATTCCCACCCTAATTATCATTACTAAATGAGGCAACCAAGCAAAACGCCTCAACGCAAGTACTTACTTCCTATTCTACACACTAACCGGCTCCCTACCCCTACTCATCATACTAAGCCACACCTACAACAACACAGGTTCATTAAACATTACATTACTAACACTCACAGACCAAAAACTAACAACCACCTGATCCCACAACTTTACCTGACTGGCATGCATAATAGCCTTCATGGCAAAAATACCCCTATATGGCCTACACCTGTGACTTCCTAAAGCCCATGTCGAAGCCCCCATTGCAGGATCAATAGTTCTTGCCGCGGTACTCCTAAAACTAGGTGGCTATGGCATAATACGACTCACTCCCATCCTTAACCCCTTAACAGAATACATAGCTTACCCATTCCTTATATTATCCTTATGGGGCATAATCATAACAAGCCTAACATGCCTCCGACAAACAGATCTAAAATCACTTATCGCATACTCTTCTGTAAGCCACATAGCCCTTGTAATTGTAGCCTCCCTCATCCAAACCCCCTGAAGCTTTTCCGGCGCAACCATCCTTATGATCGCTCACGGACTCACCTCTTCCATATATTTCTGCCTAGCCAATTCAAACTATGAACGCACTCACAACCGCACCATACTACTGTCCCGAGGACTTCAAATCCTACTTCCACTAACAGCCTTCTGATGGTTAACAGCAAGCCTTACTAACCTTGCCCTACCCCCCACTATCAATCTACTAGGCGAACTCTTTGTAATCGCGACCTCATTCTCCTGGTCCCATATCACCATTATGTTAACAGGGCTTAACATACTAATTACGGCCCTCTACTCTCTCCACATATTCACTACAACACAACGAGGAACACTCACACATCACATAATCAATATAAAACCCCCCTTCACACGAGAAAACATATTAATATTCATACACCTCGCCCCAATTATCCTTCTATCTCTCAACCCCAACATCATCCTGGGATTTACCTCCTGTAGATATAGTTTAACTAAAACATTAGATTGTGAATCTAACCATAGAGGCTTACCACCTCTTATTTACCGAGAAAACTCGCAAGGGCTGCTAACCCATGTATTCGTACCTAAAATTACGATTTTCTCAACTTTTAAAGGATAACAGCTATCCATTGACCTTAGGAGTCAAAAATATTGGTGCAACTCCAAATAAAAGTAATAATCATGCACACCCCTATCATAATAACAACCCTTATCTCCCTGACCCTCCCAATTTTTGCCACCCTCGTCAACCCTTACAAAAAACGTCCATACCCAGATTACGTAAAAACAACCGTAATATATGCTTTCACCATCAGCCTCCCCTCAACAACTTTATTCATCTTCTCAAACCAAGAAACAACCATTTGGAGCTGACATTGAATAATAACCCAAACACTAGACCTAACACTGAGCTTCAAATTAGATTACTTCTCCATAATATTCATTCCAATCGCACTATTCATCACCTGGTCCATCATAGAATTCTCGCTATGATACATAAACTCAGACCCAAACATCAACCAATTCTTTAAATACCTCCTTATTTTCCTCACTGCCATACTAATTCTAGTTACTGCCAACAACCTCTTCCAATTCTTTATCGGCTGAGAGGGCGTAGGAATCATATCTTTTCTCCTAATTAGCTGATGATACGCTCGAACAGACGCCAATACAGCAGCCATCCAAGCAATCTTATATAATCGCATTGGCGACATTGGTCTCATCCTAGCCATAGCATGATTTCTCCTACATTGCAACTCATGAGACCTCCAACAAATACTAGCCCTAAATCTCAACTCAAACCCCCTCCCACTAATAGGCCTCCTCCTAGCAGCAGCAGGAAAATCAGCTCAATTCGGCCTTCATCCCTGACTACCCTCTGCCATAGAAGGCCCAACTCCAGTCTCAGCCCTACTTCACTCCAGTACCATAGTTGTTGCCGGGGTGTTCTTACTCATCCGCTTCCACCCTCTAATAGAAACCAACACAATAATTCAAAATCTTACATTATGTCTGGGGGCTATTACCACCCTATTTACAGCCATCTGCGCCCTCACACAAAACGACATTAAAAAAATTGTAGCCTTCTCCACCTCAAGCCAACTAGGCCTAATAATAATCACCATTGGCATCAACCAACCATACCTAGCATTCCTACACATCTGCACCCATGCCTTCTTTAAAGCCATACTTTTTATATGCTCCGGATCCATTATCCATAACCTAAACAACGAACAGGACATTCGAAAAATAGGAGGCCTATTCAAAACAATACCCCTCACCTCAACTTCCATAATCATTGGCAACCTAGCACTTACAGGAATACCCTTCCTCACAGGCTTCTACTCCAAAGACCTTATTATCGAAGCCACAAACACGTCGTACACCAACGCCTGAGCCCTATTCATTACTCTCATCACTACCTCTCTAACAAGCGCCTACAGCACTCGAACCATCCTCCTCACCCTAACAGGACAACCTCGTTTTCCAGCTCTAACAAACATCAACGAAAACAACCCCACCCTACTAAACCCAATTAAACGCCTCACAATAGGCAGTATAATCACAGGATTTCTTATCACCAACAACATCCCCCCCACCTCACTCCCCCAACCAGCAATACCCCTCTACTTAAAACTCTCAGCCCTATGCGCAACTGCCCTGGGCTTCCTAGCAGCCCTAGACCTCACCCTTATAACAAACAAACTGAAAATAAAAAACCCATCACAAATATTTAAATTCTTCAATATACTAGGATATTTTCCCATCACAATTCACCGCACAATCCCCTATCAAAACCTACTCATAAGCCAAAATTTAGCCCTTCTCCTACTAGACTCGACATGACTAGAAAAATCTATACCTAAAATAATCTCACAAGCACATATCACTGCCTCCACAACTGTAACCACCCAAAAAGGCATAATCAAACTCTACTCCCTTTCTTTCCTCATCCCTCTTACCCTAGCCCTAATTCTAATGATATAACCTATTACCCCGAACAATCTCAATCACAACATACACACCAACAAATAGTGTTCAACCAGCAACTACCACTAATCAACGCCCATAATCATACAAGGCACCCGCACCAATAGAATCACCTCGAATCAATCCTGATCCTTCTCCCTCAAAAATTACCCAGTCACCAGTATCACTAAAACTAACCACCACTACTACCGTCTCATCCAAACTTAAAACCCATAAAATTAATATCACCTCCATTATCAACCCTACTAAAAGACCCCCTAAAACCTCAAATCCAGAACCCCATGTCTCAGGATACTCTTCAATGGCCATTGCAGTAGTATAACCAAAAACAACCATCATACCTCCCAGATAAACTAAAAATATCATTAAACCCATATAAGCCCCCCCACAACTTAAAACAATCACACAACCAATTACACCACTAACAATTAACGCCAGACCCCCGTAAATAGGAGAAGGCTTAGAAGAAAACCCCACAAACCCTATAACTAATAAAACACTCAATGCAAACAAAATATACGTCATCGCTTCCACATGGACTCCAACCATAACTAATGGTACGAAAAACCATCGTTGTACTTCAACTATAAAAGCACCAATGATTCCAATACGCAAATCCAACCCAATCATAAAAATAATTAATCGCTCCTTCATTGATTTACCCACCCCACCCAACCTCTCCATGTGATGAAACTTTGGCTCACTTCTTGCAGCCTGCCTAATTTTACAAATCATCACAGGCCTACTCCTAGCAATACACTACTCACCAGACACCTCCTCCGCCTTCTCCTCAATTGCACATATCACCCGAGATGTGAAATACGGCTGAATCACTCGCTACCTCCACGCCAATGGTGCCTCCATACTCTTTATCTGCCTTTTCCTACATATCGGTCGAGGCCTTTACTATGGCTCATACCTCCTCCTAGAAACCTGAAACATTGGCATTATACTCCTTCTTATAACCATAACAACAGCTTTCATAGGTTATGTTCTCCCATGAGGCCAAATGTCATTCTGGGGAGCAACAGTAATCACAAACCTACTATCGGCAATCCCGTATATCGGAACCAATCTAGTCCAATGAATCTGAGGAGGATATGCCATCGACAGCCCCACCCTCACACGATTCTTCACCTTACACTTTATTCTACCCTTCATCATCATCGCCCTTACAACCGTACACCTACTATTCCTACACGAAACAGGATCAAACAACCCTTGCGGAATCTCCTCTGACTCGGACAAAATCGTCTTCCACCCCTACTACACAACTAAAGACATCCTAGGCCTAGTCCTCCTTCTCTTTATCCTAGCAACACTAACACTACTCTCACCCAACCTCCTAAACGACCCAGACAACTACATTCCAGCCGACCCACTAAATACTCCCCCACATATCAAGCCAGAATGATACTTCCTATTTGCATACACAATCCTACGATCCATCCCCAACAAACTAGGAGGCGTACTAGCACTCTTCCTATCGATCTTCATTCTAGCAGCCATCCCCATACTTCACAAATCCAAACAACAAAGCATAATATTCCGCCCACTCAGCCAGTTTCTATTCTGACTCCTAATAACAGTCCTATTAACCCTTACCTGAATTGGAAGCGAACCAGTAACCCAACCCCTTACCACTATCGGCCAAGTAGCATCCATAATATACTTCATCACAATTCTAATTCTAATACCACTGGCCTCCCTAATCGAAAACAACCTACTCAAATGAACTTGCCCTCGTAGTATAAACTAATACACTGGTCTTGTAAACCAGAAATGAACACCCTTCCTAGGGCAATCAGAAAGAAAGTATCCAACTCCACCACCAACACCCAAAGCTGGTATTCTAACTTAAACTACTTTCTGCATTCTTATGTTGCATAAACTTCATAAAACAATCCTAACACCAACCTACTCACAATATTACTATGTAATTCGTGCATTACTGCTAGTCAGCATGTATAATATATAGTACTATATATGTTTAACTGTACATAACACATATCATTACATATCAACCCAACATTCTAGACAACATGCTTACAAGCAAGTATTCTAATATGAGCCTCAACAATAACACATAATATGGTTTCCTCAAATTTAACCTGTCCCCCCTCATGGATACCAACTAAACCAGTCCATGCCAGTCGTCCATAGTACATTAAATCGTTCATCGGACATAGTACATACTCATTAAATAATCCTCCTCACCACGGATGCCCCCCCTCACTTAGGAGTCCCTTGCTCACCATCCTCCGTGAAATCAATATCCCGCACAAGAGTGCTACTCTCCTCGCTCCGGGCCCATAACTCGTGGGGGTAGCTATGCTTGAGCTGTATCCGGCATCTGGTTCTTACCTCAGGGCCATAACAACCAAGATCGCCCACACGTTCCCCTTAAATAAGACATCTCGATG